ACGTACACGTCATGGACATCCAGCTTTTCTATGTTCTATCGACTTGTATGTAACTATTGAGAGTCAAGATATTATACATAACGTGACTATTCCGCCAAAAAGTTTGCTTTTAGTTCAAAACGATCAATATGTAGAATCAGAACAAGTGATTGCCGAAATCCGTTCGGGAACATATACTTTGAGTTTTAAAGAGAGGGTTCGAAAACATATTTATTCCGACTCAGAGGGCGAAATGCACTGGAGTACTGACGTCTCCCATGCACCTGAATTTATATATAGTAATGTACATCTCTTACCAAAAACAAGCCATCTATGGATATTATCAGGAGGTTCATCCAAATCCAGTATAATTCCCTTTTCGATACACAAGGATCAAGATCAAATGAACGTTCATTCTCTTTCTGTCGAACAAAGATATATTTCTAGCCCTTCAGTAAATAATGATCACGTTAAACAAAAATTCTTTAGTTCAGATTTTTCAGGTAAAAAGGAACGTAGGATTCCTGATTATTTAGAACTTAATCGAGTCATATGTACTAGCTATTGTAATCTCATATCTTCGGCTATTATCCACGGGAATTCTGATTTATTGGCAAAGAGGCGAAGAAATAGATTCATCATCCCATTCCAATCGATTCAAGAACGAGAGAAAGAACTAATGCCCCACTCCAGTATTTCAATTGAAATACCCATAAATGGTATTTTCCGTAGAAATAGTATTTTTGCTTTTTTCGACGATCCCCAATACCGAAGAAAGAGTTCAGGAATTACTAAATATGGGACTATAGGGGTGCATTCAATTGTCAAAAAAGAAGATTTGATTGAGTATCAAGGAGTCAAAGAATTTAAGCCAAAATACCAAATGAAAGTAGATCGCTTTTTTTTCATTCCAGAGGAAGTGTATATTTTCCCCGAATCTTCTTCCCTAATGGTACGGAATAATAGTATCATTGGAGGAGATACACAAATTACTTTAAATACAAGAAGTCGAGTAGGCGGATTGGTCCGAGTGGAAAAAAAAAAAAAAAAAATAGAACTTAAAATCTTTTCTGGAGATATCCATTTTCCGGTAGAGGCAGATAAGATATCCCGACACAGTGGTATCTTGATACCACCAGGAACGGTAAAAACAAAGTCTAAGGATTCCTTAGAAGTGAAAAGTTGGATATATGTCCAACTTTTCACACCTACCAAGAAAAAGTATTTTGTTTTTGTTCGCCCAGTAGTCATATTCGAAATAGCGGATGGTATAAATTTAGAAAGACTTCTCCTCCAAGCCCCATTGCAGGAAAAGGATAATCTGAAGCTTCGAGTTGTCAATTATATTCTTTATGGAAATGGTAAACCACGTCAGGGAATTTCTGACACAAGTATTCAACTAGTTCGGACTTGTTTAGTCTTGAATTGGGATCAAGACAAAAAAAATTCTTTTATCGAGGGGGCCCAAGCTTCTGTTGTTGAAGTAAATACGAAGGGTCTGATTCGTGATTTTCTAAGAATCAACTTAATGAAATCCCCTATTTCATATATCAGCAGAAAAAGGAATGATCCATCAGGGTCAGGATTGGTCTCTGATAATGGGTTAGATCGTCCCAATATTAATCCATTTTCGTCCGTTTATTCCAAGGCAAGATCACTTAAAAAAAATCAAGGAACTCTTAGTACGTTGTTGAATAGAAATAACGAATGTCAATCGTTGATGATTTTGTCATCATCTAATTGTTTTCGAATGGATCTATTCAATGGTGTAAACTCTCACAATGTAATAAAAGAAACAATTAAAGGAAATCCTATAATTCCACTTAGGAATTGGTTGGGCCCCTTAGGAATAGCCCTTCAATTTGCGAATTTTTATTCATTTTATCATTTCATAACTCATAATCAGATTTCCGTAACTAAATATCTGAAACTTAACAATTTAAAACAGACTTTTCAAGTATTTAAATATTATTTAATGGATGAAAAGGAGAGAATTGTTAATCCCGATCCATGCAGTAAGAGTGTTTTGAATCCATTCAATTTGAAGTGGTATATTCGCCGTCATAATTATTATCATAATTCTTGTGAAGAAAGATTGACAATAATTAGCCCGGGGCAGTTTATTTGTGAAAATATATATATGGCCAAAAACGGACCACACCTAAAATCGGGCCAAGTTATAATTGTTTACGTTGACTATGTAGTAATAAGATCGGCTAATCCTTATTTGGCCACTCCGGGGGCAACTGTTCACGGCCATTATGGAGAAATCCTTTATGAAGGAGATACGTTAGTTACATTTATATATGAAAAATCGAGATCTGGTGATATAACACAGGGTCTTCCAAAAGTGGAACAAGTGTTAGAAGTGCGTTCAATTGATTCAATATCGATAAACTTAGAAAAGAGAGTTGAGAGTTGGAAGGGGTGTATAACAAGAATTCTTGGAATTCCTTGGGGATTCTTGATTGGTGCTGAGTTAACTATAGCGCAAAGTCGTATCTCTTTGGTTAATAAGATCCAAAAGGTTTATCGATCCCAGGGGGTGCAGATCCATAATAGGCATATCGAAATTATTGTACGTCAAATAACATCAAAAGTCTTGGTTTCAGACGATGGAATGTCTAATGTTTTTTTACCCGGAGAACTTATTGGATTATTGCGAGCGGAACGAACAGGACGCGCTTTGGAGGAAGCGATCTGTTACCGAGCCATATTATTGGGAATAACAAGAGCATCTTTGAATACTCAAAGTTTCATATCCGAGGCGAGTTTTCAAGAAACTGCTCGCGTTTTAGCAAAAGCCGCTCTCCGCGGTCGTATTGATTGGTTGAAAGGCCTGAAAGAAAACGTTGTTCTAGGTGGTAGGATACCCGTCGGTACCGGATTCAAAAGATTAGTGCACCGCGCAAAGCAATATAAGAGTATTGCTTTGAAAATCAAAAAGAAGAATTTATTCGAGGGGGAAGGGAGAGATATCTTGTTCCACCACCGAGAATTATTTGATTCGTGCATTTCAAAAATTTCTATGATCCAGCAGAACAATCATTTATAGGATTTAATGATTCCTAAGAGGGGATTTATCCTTTTAACTATCGATTGTCTTGTGATTTGTTAGATGGGATTTGTGTTAATAATAATAAAGAAATAAAGATAATACGTAATAGACAGACATTAATCGCTTCGTTCGTATATCAATGTCCAATTTCCGGGAAAAGGGAAAGTTCCGTCGGAACAATTATTTATTTCAGGGTACCCCGTTCTTTTTTTAAAAAAAAAAAAAAAGAGAGGGAGAAAGTGTGGGGAGAAATGAGAAGAAGATATTGGAACATTAATTTGGAGGAGATGCTGGAAGCAGGAGTTCATTTTGGTCATGGGACTAGAAAATGGAATCCAAGAATGGCACCTTATATTTCTGCAAAGCGTAAAGGTATTCATATTACAAATCTTACTCGAACTGCTCGTTTTTTATCAGAAGCTTGTGATTTAGTTTTTGATGCAGCAAGTAGCCGAAAACAATTCTTAATTGTTGGTACCAAAAAGAAAGCAGCTGATTCAGTAGCGCGAGCTGCAATAAGGGCTCGGTGTCATTATGTTAATAAAAAATGGCTCGGCGGTATTTTAACGAATTGGTCCACTACAGAAACGAGACTTCAAAGGTTCAGGGACTTGAGAATGGAACAAAAAACAGGAAGACTAAACCGCCTTCCGAAGGGGGATGCGGCTCGATTGAAGAGACAGTTATCTGACTTGAAAACATATCTGGGGGGGATTAAATATATGACGGGGTTACCCGATATTGTAATAATTCTTGATCAGCAAGAAGAATATACGGCTCTTCGAGAATGTCTCACTTTGGGAATTCCAACGATTTGTTTAATTGATACAAACAGTGACCCGGATCTGGCAGATATTTCGATTCCAGCGAATGATGACGCTATTGCTTCAATCCGATTAATTCTTAACAAATTAATATTTGCAATTTGTGAGGGTCGTTCTAGTTATATACGAAATCCCTGATTAATTATAAGATAAATAAATATAATAATAAGATAAATAAATAATTTTGCGAACTATATGAATTTATGGAATTGGTTCTTATTTCTGAATCGCACAAAAACAAAAGAGATAAAAAGAACTGGGGATATTCTGTGATTAGTTGTTATTCAAAATAGAAAAGAAAAATGGACAACGTTAAAAAAAAAAGATAGTTGAATCAAAATAATTCCTTTTTTTTCATTCAGAGGGCAATATGAATATTCTATCATGTTCCATCAACACATTAAAGGGACTATATGATGTATCCGGTGTGGAAGTAGGCCAGCATTTCTATTGGAAAATAGGGGGGTTTCAAGTCCATGCTCAAGTACTTATTACGTCTTGGGTTGTAATTGCTATTTTATTAGGGTCATCTATTGTAGCTGTTCGGAATCCACAAACCATTCCGACTAATGGCCAGAATTTCTTCGAATATGTCCTTGAATTCATTCGAGACGTGAGCAAAACTCAGATTGGAGAGGAATATGGTCCATGGGTTCCTTTTATTGGAACTCTCTTTCTATTTATTTTTGTTTCTAATTGGTCTGGGGCCCTTTTACCTTGGAAAATCATAGAGTTACCTCATGGAGAGTTGGCTGCACCTACGAATGATATAAATACTACTGTGGCTTTAGCTTTACTTACGTCAGTAGCCTATTTTTATGCCGGCCTTAGCAAAAAAGGATTAGGTTATTTTGGTAAATACATTCAACCAACTCCGATCCTTTTACCCATTAACGTTTTAGAAGATTTTACAAAACCCTTATCACTTAGCTTTCGACTTTTCGGAAATATATTAGCGGATGAATTAGTAGTTGTTGTTCTTGTTTCTTTAGTGCCTTTAGTGGTTCCTATACCTGTAATGTTTCTTGGATTATTTACAAGCGGTATTCAAGCTCTTATTTTTGCAACTTTAGCTGCGGCTTATATAGGTGAATCCATGGAGGGGCATCATTGACTAATTTTCGAAATAGTTTTTAGAGAATCGCCTTGGTGAACATAAGTATAAACATACCTAGACAAAGGGGTCTATACGATCTCGAGGACTAGTAAAAAAGATTACGATATTCGAGAATTGTAAAAAAAAAAGGAAAGAGATCTAAAAGATCTTTTTCCTAAACTTCATTTTACCAATTTAGCCCCCCTTCCAATTCAATGAATATTCTCTTTAGACTGATAGTGTCTTGATTGTTTTATTCATTTTCATTCAATTCCAATTTTAGGAGTCATAATCCGAATAAGAATTCTTTATTTGATTTGTTTACAATATGATTTGATTTGTTTACAATATGCGATTAGACTTTTCTAGAGCCATTCCCATTTCAGTCGGGTTTTTTATTCAATTCACCGATTGACCAAAACAAAATATTGAATATTAATAAATAATCAATTACATCAACTTAGATCACTTATATTTTTATACAATGATTTACAATGATTCAGCCTAAGGAATTCGTCCGTTTAGTATCCATTTAGATTGATTCTATCCATCTGAGATAATGATAAATAAAAGGAAGAGAAAAGTTTACAGATTACAAAAAAAAAATGGGTTGTTTAGCAGAGCGGGATCAAACTAGGTGTAGGGAAATATATAATGGCTATAAACCAACTTTCCTGTGTAGATGTTTTGAAAAATGATTTTATAATCCGATTGAATCTAAGATACGAAACGAATAGTTGGTTTACGTTATGGGCGAAAGACATGTATATGGAATATTAGGCATTAACTAGTTATATATTAGTATTAGTTAGTTATATATTAGTATTAGTTAAAAGATATATCTAATCGGCCATATTACTGGGAGTTTAGATCGAGATTCCAATAAAAGTCCTTCTTTTCGGTTGTAAAACTGTAATTGTGAATTGAATATTGAATAAAGAAATTAAATCCCGAAAAGGAGCGAAGAGTTTGAATTCAAAGAATGGCTCGGAATAAAGAAAGAAATGAAAAAACAAAAGGTTGTATGAATTCACAAAAACGCAATGGGCAGAAACTAAAAATAAAAAATAAATATCAGATATCGAAGTAATTCTAATGATTTAATAATATTATTTATTACTTCAATTTGAAATTTTGAGTTGTTTCGACTGTATGAAAATCTTATCGCTGAAATAATTAAGTCATAGTTTATTGGTTGATTGTATCATTAACCATTTCTTTATTTTGTTGCGAGGAATTTATTATGAATCCATTGATTTCTGCCGCTTCCGTTATTGCTGCTGGGTTGGCCGTTGGGCTTGCTTCTATTGGACCTGGGGTTGGTCAAGGTACTGCTGCAGGCCAGGCTGTAGAAGGTATTGCGAGACAGCCCGAGGCGGAGGGAAAAATACGGGGTACTTTATTACTTAGTCTGGCTTTTATGGAAGCTTTAACAATTTATGGATTGGTTGTTGCATTAGCACTTTTATTTGCGAATCCTTTTGTTTAATCCTAAAAATACGTATTTTTTTATTTTATTGACTTGTGCTTGATGCTTGCTTTTTCAAATTATGTCAAGATTTAACTCTTTATTTATTTTTCTTTATTTATTTTTCTTTATTTATTTTTAGTGGGACAATTCTAGTATGGGAAGGACTGATTTGAGAATGAGGAAGTAGTATACGAACGAACTCGCTTTCTTCCTTCCCCCTTCTTAGTCCAATCAAAACCTTTTTTAGGAAGTGTTGCAGGACAAATAAAAATTCGCAATTAACACGAGACCTAGTACCAAATTATAATAAATATTGTTCTTATTAGAAATTCTAAATTTCTAATTACCGAAAAAAGGTAAGTAAATGAATAGAATACAGATAAATGCATAAAAGAACAATAATATAGAAAATATCAATATAAATATGTATATAGAAAAATAGAAATATATAGAATAAAAAAGATAATTTAATTAATCTGTCTATATCTATAAAATAAGAGGAGATCCGTATGAAAACTATAACCGACTCTTTCGTTTCTTTTGGTCACTGGCCATCCGCCGGGAGCTTCGGGTTTAATACCGATATTTTAGCAACAAATCTAATAAATCTAAGTGTAGTTCTTGGTGTATTGATTTTTTTTGGAAAGGGAGTGTGTGCGAGTTGTTTATTTCAAGAATACGCTGGATTGAACCAGATGACCTCTTTTTTTTTCGGTTTAACTAGGAAAGAAAAGGTGCATGGTCCTGCGAATTACTTCTGAATAAATTAATAAATGAATAAATTAATAAGAAAATCGTTAAGAACCATAGCATTTCGCGGTTCATTGTTAAATAGACTTTGATTCTCTATCAACCAATAACGTGGGGCCATTAATTTAATATGGTTAAAGCTAAACTGTTTGAAGTCCGGATGCAGCAAAGTACTCTTTCTACTACTATGTTAATAGATAAATGGGTTCAAAATTAAAAATGAATAGTTGGAAATTGTTTTCGATAGAGAACACTCATGTCGAAAAAAAATGATTTGAACCCTCCTTTTTTTCGAAAAACGGGGATCTCCCCCATTCTTATC